TTTAATTATTTATATAAAATTTATTAACTACGGTTTAATAAAGTTTAATTTTAAATATAATTTATATGTATATATATATATATATATTAAATATTTAAATTATAAAAATTATATTAATTAATTAAATTTTTAATTAATTAATATTTATATATATATATTATGTTTTTATTTAATTAAAATATATATTTATAATATATCTTCATTTAATTAGAATTATAATTGATTTATAATTAAATTAATTTTTATAATAATATTACTAGAAAAGAAATAAGAGAAATAATAAAAATTTATTAATGTTTATTAAATATATAACATAAAAAAAAAAAAAAAAAAAATCTATGTAAAAAATGATGTAAATAGATAAATTTTTTATGTTTTTATAAATTTATTATAAATTTATTTTACATGTAAATTTTAGTATGAAATTTTAATTATTTGAATAATAATTAATTTAATTATACAGTAATTAAAATTAAAAATTTAAGAAATTAAGATTTAGTAATATTTAAATTAATAACTAATTTTGTGCCAGCAGTTGCGGTTAAACAAAAGTTAAATTAAATTATTTCAGTATGTAATAAATAATAAATAATTAAATTAAATATTAAATTATTAAGTGAAATTTTAATTTAATTAAAAATTATATTAAAATTATGATTTATTAAATTTTATTGTAAACTAGGATTAGATACCCTACTATTAAAAATTTAATTGAAAATACTAAAATAGTAAATAAAATATTATTGAAACTTAAATAATATGGCGGTATTTTAGTTCATTTAGAGGAATCTGTCTAATAATTGATAATCCACGAATAAATTTACTTAATTTATAATTTTGTATATCATTGTTAAAAAAATATTTTTAAATAAAAATAATATTTTAAAATTTAAAATAAAATTTAATTCAGATCAAGATGCAGATTATAATTAAGTTTAAGATGGGTTACAATAAATTTATTTAAATGGAAAAGATTTTGTAAAATTTAATTAAAAGTGGATTTAAATGTAATTTTAATTAATTTATTAAAATGATTAAAAAATTAAAATATGTACATATTGCCCGTCACTTTCATTTGAAAATTGAAATAAGTCGTAACAAAGTAGAGGTACTGGAAAGTGTTTCTAGAATGAACAAATTAGAGCTTGTTAAGTATTTCATTTACATTGAAAAGAAATTAAAATAATTAATTAATTTGAGGGGGAAAATTAATTAAATATAAATAATAAAAAAATTTTTAATATTGGGGGGTATTGAAGTATTTTTTTTAAAAAAAATTATTTAATTTATAGTAAATTAGTATTGAAAAAGAAGTTTGAAATAATTGAAAATATAATTAATTATAAAGTAATTTTTATTTAGTGTATCTTGTGTATCAGAGTTTATTAAAAAATATTTTTTAAATAAAAAAATCTCGAATTTAAAAGAGTTAATTAATTATAAAAGTTAATGTGGAAAAATTATTTTAAATAATTAATTTGAAATGAAATGTTAATCGTTTTTAAATATATCTAGTTATTTTAGAAAAAAATTTAATTTTAAATTTAAAAAATTTTATTTTTAACTATAATTAAAAATAAAATTTTTAAAATTAAATATATTAAGGGATAAGCTTTATTATAAAAATTTATAATAAATTAAATTAAAAATAAAAATTTTAAAATTTATATTGTTTAAAAATTATAGTTTGTTATAAAAAATTTTATTTTTAATAAAATTTAATGTAAAAATTTAATTTTATATAAAATAATAATAAAAATAATAAAAAGTTAATAATAATGATAAAATTAGTATATTATATAAAAATATAATTTAATTATTTAATAAAATTAAATTAAAGGAATTCGGCAAAATTTTATATTCACTTGTTTATCAAAAACATGTCTTTTAGTAAATAATTTAAAGTCTAATCTGCCCACTGATAAATATATTAAAGGGCTGCAGTATATTGACTGTACAAAGGTAGCATAATCATTAGTCTTTTAATTGAAGACTTGTATGAAAGATTTGATGAAATATAAACTGTCTCTAATTTAAAAATAAAATTTAATTTTTTAGTTAAAAAGCTAAAATAAATTTAAAAGACGAGAAGACCCTATAGAGTTTTATATTAAAATTATTTAAGGTTATAAATATAAATATAAATTAAAAATAAAATTAATATTTTATTGGGGTGATAAAAAAATTAATATAACTTTTTTAAAATTGAAACATAAATAAGTGAATAATTGATCCATTTTTTATGATTAAAAGAAAAAATTACCTTAGGGATAACAGCGTAATATTTTTTTTTAGTACAAATAAGAAAAAAAGTTTGCGACCTCGATGTTGGATTAAGATAAAATTTAAATGCAAAAGTTTAAAATTTTGATCTGTTCGATCATTAAAATCTTACATGATCTGAGTTCAAACCGGTGTGAGCCAGGTTGGTTTCTATCTTTAAATTAAAAAAATATTTTAGTACGAAAGGATCAAATATTTTTAATAATTAAAATTTATTGAATATTAATAATTAATAATTAGACTATTTTGGCAGAAAAATGTATTGATTTTAGAAGTCATAAATATATAATTATATTATATAGATAGTATATGATAATACAGGATTTATATAATATTTTTATTGGGGTTTTAATTTTATTAGTTGGGGTTTTAATTGGTGTTGCTTTTTTAACATTATTAGAGCGTAAGGTTTTAGGTTATATTCAAATTCGTAAAGGTCCTAATAAAATAGGTATATTAGGAATTTTACAACCTTTTTGTGATGCTATTAAATTATTTTCTAGGGAGCAAGTTTATTTAAATTATTCAAATTATTTTTCTTTTTATTTTTCTCCTATTATTAGATTTATATTATCTTTAATGATTTGAATATTGATTCCTTATATTTTTAATATAATTAATTTTAATTTAGGGTTATTATTTTTTTTGTGTTGTACAAGAATTGGTGTTTATACTTTATTAATTTCTGGGTGATCTTCAAATAGAAATTATTCTTTATTGGGGGGATTGCGGGCAGTAGCACAAACTATTTCTTATGAAGTAAGATTATCTTTAATTTTAATATCAAGTATTATTTTAATTATAGATTTTAATATACTTAAATTTAGAGAATATCAATATTTAATTTGATTAATAGTTATAATATTACCTTTAAGAATGTGCTTTTTATCTTCATTAATAGCGGAAACTAATCGTACTCCTTTTGATTTTGCTGAGGGGGAGAGAGAATTAGTTTCAGGATTTAATGTTGAATATAGAAGAGGTGGGTTTGCTTTAATTTTTTTATCTGAGTATTCTATAATTTTATTCATAAGATTATTATTTGTTATTATTTATATGGGGGGGTATGAATTAAATTTAATATTTTATTTAAAATTAGTATTTTTATCATTTTTTTTTATTTGGGTTCGGGGTACATTACCTCGCTATCGTTATGATAAATTAATATATTTATGTTGAAAAAGATATTTACCATTGTCTTTAAATTATTTGTTATTTTTTATAGGGTTAAAAATAATTTTAATATATAAAATAAATTTAGTATAAATTAATAGAATATTTATTCTTTCTTAAGTTTTCAAAACAAATGCTTTTACAAGCTCATTAATTAAAAATTGAAAATTAATTTATCTCAGAATTTATTTAAAATTGGGTTAATAATAAAATAAGAAAAATAAATTAATGTTAGAATTTGACCTGTAATAATATAAGGATTTTCTACAGATCGGGCTCCAATTCAAGTTAAAAGAATAATTGTTGTAATTAATGATCAAAATATAATTTGATTTAAAGGGTAAAATTGAATACCTTGGATTTTTTTATTAGATGTAAAAGGTAAAATAATTAAAATTAAGATAGATATTACTAAAGCAATTACTCCTCCTAATTTATTAGGGATTGATCGAAGAATAGCGTAAGCAAATAAAAAATATCATTCTGGTTGAATATGAATTGGGGTTACTAAAGGATTAGCAGGAATAAAATTATCAGGATCTCCTAATAAATAAGGATTAATTAGGGAAAGAAAGGTTAGAATTGAGATTAGGATAATAAATCCAATTAAATCTTTAAATGTAAAGAATGGGTGAAATGGGATTTTATCTAAATTTCTATTAATTCCTAAGGGATTGTTAGATCCTGTTTGATGTAGAAATAGTAAATGAATTATAGTTAATATAACAATAATAAAAGGAAATAGAAAATGAAAAGTATAAAATCGAGTTAAAGTTGCATTATCAACTGCGAATCCTCCTCAAATTCAATTAACTAATATAGTTCCTAAATAAGGAATTGCGGATAAAAGATTGGTAATTACTGTAGCTCCTCAAAAAGATATTTGTCCTCATGGTAATACATATCCTATAAAAGCTGTAGCTATTAATAAAAATAAAATAATAACACCAATTATTCAAGTAAATTTTAGGTTAAAAGATTCATAATAAATTCCTCGTCCGATATGAAAATAAATACAAATGAAAAAAAATGATGCTCCATTGGCATGTAAAGTTCGGATTAATCAACCATAATTAACATTTCGGCAAATATAATTAACTCTAAAGAAAGCTAAGTCAATATTAGCTGTATAATATATGGTTAAAAATAAACCTGTTAAAATTTGAATTATTAAACATAAAGCTAATAAAGATCCAAAATTTCATCATGATGAAATATTAGATGGGGTAGGAAGATCAATTAATGAACCATTAATAATTTTAATTATTGGGTGAGTTTTGCGAATGGGTTTATATAAGTTTATCATTAGTTATTAAATGATCGTAGAGGCCCAAAAAAAATATTAGTAATTTTTACAATTGCAATTAAAGTAATAAATAAGTAGATAATTAATATTATTATTATAAAATAGTTTTGTTTATTGTATAATTTAAATAAATTAAAATTATATTCATTATTAAAAAATAAATTTGAATTAAAAAAATTAATTATTTCATCATTAAATGAAAAATTTATTCAAGTTAAATTATTTTTGTATAAAATTCTAAAAATTATAATAAAAATAATATAAATAATAAAGAATTTTTTAGAAAAATAAATTTTAAATAATTCATTTGAGGCTACTCTTGAAACATAAATAAATAAAACTAATAAWCCTCCTAAGAAAACTAAAAATAAAATATATGAAAATCAATAAGTATTAATTAATATTCTTGAAATTAAACAAGTAAAAAGAGTTTGAATTAAAATTAATAAACCTATTGTAAGGGGGTGATTGATAAAATATAGTAAAATTGAAATTGAAATTAAAAAAAGAGATAAAATTATTTTAATAATATCAAAGAATAGTTTATAAAAATAATAATTTTGGAGATTATAGATAAAGAAAATCTTTTTCTTTGAAGTTTTTAAAGAAAAATTCTTATTTTTGATTTACAAGACCAAAGTTTTTATTAAACTATAAAAACTTATTTTTAAACAAATGTTAAATATAAGATTAATTATTATTATTATATTCATATTTGGGAATATAATTTTTGTATCTAAACATAAACATTTATTGATTGTATTGATAAGTTTAGAATTTATAGTATTAAGACTTTTTTTTTTTATATTATTATATTTAATAATAATTGATTATAATTTATATATACTAATAGTATTTTTAGTTTTTTCTGTGTGTGAGGGGGCATTAGGCTTATCTATTTTGGTATCAATAATTCGAACTCATGGAAATGATTATTTTCAAAGTTTTAATTTAATTTAATGATAAAATTTTTATTTATAATAATTTTTATAATTCCTTTATGTTTAAAAAAGAATATATTTTGAATGGTTCAAATATTATTAATATTCATAATAATAATATTTATAAATTCCACTATTAATATTATAAATTTTTGTGGTTTAAGTTATATATTAGGTTATGATATAATTTCTTATGGTTTAATTTTACTGAGAATTTGAATTAGAAGATTAATGGTAATAGCTAGAGAAAGTTTATATAAAAATAATTTTTATTCACGTTTATTTTTATTTAATATTATTTTTTTAATATTAATATTATATTTAACTTTTAGAGTAATAAATTTATTTTTATTTTATTTATTTTTTGAGAGAAGTTTAATTCCAACTTTAATATTAATTATTGGCTGAGGTTATCAACCTGAGCGAATTCAAGCAGGAATATATTTATTATTTTATACATTATTTGCTTCTTTACCGTTATTATTAGGAATCTTTTATATTTATAGGAATATAAATTATATAATAATTTATTTTTTAAAGTTTTATGATTATAATTTATTAATTTTATATTTAAGATTGATTATTGCTTTTTTAGTAAAAATACCGATATATTTTGTTCATTTATGACTTCCTAAAGCTCATGTAGAAGCTTCAGTTTCTGGGTCTATAATTTTAGCAGCAATTATATTAAAATTAGGGGGTTATGGACTTTTACGGGTTATGATTATTTTACAAAAAATTAATTTAAAAATAAGATTCATTTGGGTAGTAATTAGTTTAATTGGGGGTTTTTATATTAGAATGAAATGTTTTTGTCAGATTGATATTAAATCTTTAATTGCTTATTCATCTGTAGCTCACATAAGAGTTGTAATTGGGGGTATTATAACAATAAATTATTGGGGGTATATAGGATCTTATATTATAATAATTGGTCATGGTTTATGTTCTTCTGGAATATTTTGTTTATCCAATATAAATTATGAACGATTAAATAGTCGAAGATTATTTATTAATAAGGGGATAATAAGTTTTATACCTTCTATAAGTTTGTGGTGATTTTTATTAATATCATCAAATATAGCTGCTCCCCCCTCTTTAAATTTAATGGGTGAAATTAGATTAATTAATAGTTTGGTAAGATGATCTTGGTTAAGAATATTTATATTAATATGTATTTCTTTTTTTAGAGCTGGGTATAGATTATATTTATATTCCTATACTCAACATGGAAAATATAATATAAGAGTTTATAGATTTTATAGTGGTACTTCTCGTGAATATTTAATTTTAATATTACATTGATTACCCTTAAATATTTTAATTATAAAAATTGATTGTAGAATAATTTGATTTTACTTAAATAATTTAAAATTAAAATATTGATTTGTGGAATCAAATATATGAAAAATTCATTTTAAGTTATTAATAAATTTTCTATTTGTCTTATTAGATTTTTTTTTTTATTTTTTTTTATATTAATAAATTTTTTTATAATAATTTATTTTATTATAAATAATATTGTTCTTTTTTTAGAATGGGAAGTTATTTCTTTTAATTCAGTTAATATTGTATTTTCTATTTTATTGGATTGAATATCTTTATTATTTATAATATTTGTATCTTTGATTTCTTCTTCAGTTATTTTTTATAGAAAAAGTTATATAAGTTCAGAATTAAATTTAAATCGGTTTATTATTTTAGTTTTATTATTTGTATTTTCTATAATTTTATTGATTATTAGACCTAATATAATTAGAATTTTTTTAGGGTGAGATGGTTTAGGTTTAGTTTCTTATTGTTTAGTAATTTATTATCAAAATATTAAATCTTATAATGCTGGTATATTAACTGCTTTATCTAATCGATTAGGGGATGTTATAATTTTAATATTAATTTCTTGAATATTAAATTATGGGAGTTGAAATTATATTTTTTATTTAAATTTTATAAGTAATGATTTTTCTATAAAGATTGTTAGATTATTAGTAATTATTGCGGCTATAACAAAAAGAGCTCAAATTCCTTTTAGTTCTTGATTACCTGCTGCAATAGCTGCTCCAACTCCGGTTTCTGCTTTAGTTCATTCTTCTACTTTAGTAACTGCTGGTGTATATTTATTAATTCGATTTAATAATTTATTAATTGAAATATATTTTTTAAAGTTCTTATTATTATTTTCTGGGTTAACTATAATAATAGCTGGTATTTGTGCAAATTATGAATTTGATTTGAAAAAAATTATTGCTTTATCTACATTAAGACAATTAGGTTTAATAATAAGAATTTTAAGAATAGGATTTTATGATTTAGCTTTTTTTCACTTATTAACTCATGCTATATTTAAAGCTTTATTATTTATATGTGCTGGAGTAATTATTCACATAATAAATAATAATCAAGATATTCGTATAATAGGGGGAATTAGATTTTATATTCCATTAACTTCATTATGTATAAATATTTCTAATTTAGCTTTATGTGGTATTCCATTTTTAGCTGGGTTTTATTCTAAGGATATAATTTTAGAAATAGTAATAATGAGTAATTTAAATTTATTAATTTTTTATTTATATTATTTTTCTACAGGTTTAACAATATTTTATACTATTCGTTTATTGATATATTTAATAGTTAATGATTATAATTTATTATCTGTTTATAATTTATATGATGAGGATTATATTATATTAAAAAGTATGTTTATTTTATTATTTATAAGATTAATTTCAGGGAGATTTTTAAGTTGATTAATTTTTTATTATCCTTATATAATTTATTTACCTATTTCTTTAAAAATGATAGTGATTTATGTTATATTTATTGGGTTATTAATAGGATGGTTAATTAGAAATATAAATATTTATTCTTTAAATAAGTTTTTAATATTTTATAATTTAAGAAGATTTATAATATTAATGTGATTTTTACCTAATTTATCAACTTATGGTTTAAATTATTATTTTTTAAAATTTGGTCAAGTTTTAGTTAGGAATATTGATATGGGTTGGAGAGAATTATATAGAGGACAAGGAATATATAAAATTATTAAGTTTTATTCTTTAATTAATATAATTTATCAAATAAATAATTTTAAAATTTATTTATTTAGATTTATTTTATGAATAATAGTTTTTATTGTTGTAATTATAATTTATTTAAATAGCTTAATAAGAGTATAATATTGAAGATATTAAGGTGATTTTATAATCTTTAAATATTTATAAAAAAAAAAATTTTTTTATTTTTACAATGAAAATGTAAAGTTTTATTTAAACTATATAAATTATATATATATATATATATATATATATATATAATTAAAAGAAATATTAATGATTTTATTCACTAAAAATTAAGTTAGCAGCTTAATTATTGTATATTTCTTAATTGGAATTTTAAATTCAATTTTATCATTAACAGTGATATACCTCTTTTTGGTTTCAATTAATAAATAAGGAGTTATTAACTCTATCTTTTAAGTCGAAATTAAATGCAAATTGCTTCTTATTTAAGATAAATTGAAAATTCAATATTATTTGAATGCAAATCAAATGTTTTAATAAACTATAATCCTTTAATTTGTTCAATTAAGTATATTTTGATTTCATTCATGATAAAGTCCTATTAATAAAATAATAATAAAAAAGAAATTAATTTTAAATCATATTATAAAATTAACTGTAAGAAATGTGGGAATTATAGGGAAAATTAATGCAATTTCTACATCAAAAATTAAAAAAATTACTGTAATTAAAAAAAAATGTAATGAAAATGGGATGCGAGATAAGGATTTTGGGTCAAATCCGCATTCAAATGGTGAACATTTTTCTCGGTCAAGAAAAGATTTTTTTGAGATAATAATTGAAATTATTATAAAAATATTAGAAATAAGAATTATAATTAAGAATATTATTGTTATTAAAATAATTATTTATATTAAAATAAAATTAAACTTTTTGATTGGAAGTCAAATATACTAAATATATTATATAAATAGTTAATTTCCTCATCAATAAATAGAAATATAAAGAAAAAGTCATACTACATCAACAAAGTGTCAGTATCATGCAGCTGCTTCGAATCCAAAATGATGAATATTAGAAAAATGATTATTTGAATGTCGAATAAAACATGTTAATAAAAAAATAGTTCCAATAATTACATGAATACCGTGGAATCCTGTTGCTATAAAAAATGTTGATCCGTAAATTCTATCTGCGATTGAGAAAGGAGCTTCAATATATTCATAAGCTTGAAGAATTGTAAAATAAATACCTAATAGAACAGTAATTAATAATCTTTGTGAAGTTTGAGTAAAATTATTTTCTATTAAAGCATGGTGAGCTCAAGTAACTGTAATACCTGAGGTGATTAAAATAATAGTATTAAGTAATGGGATTTGAAATGGGTTAAAGGGTATAATTCTTATAGGGGGTCATATTGATCCGATTTCAATATTAGGGGAAAGACTTCTATGAAAAAATGCTCAAAAAAATGAAATAAAAAAAAAAATTTCTGATACAATAAATAAGATTATTCCTCATCGTAAACCTTTTGTTACTAAAATTGTATGTTTTCCTTGAAAAGTTCTTTCTCGACAAATGTCTCGTCATCATTGATATATAGTTAATAAAACAATAATATACCCTAAAATAAATAAATTTAAATTAAAATTATGAAATCATTTTACTAATCCAGTAACTAAAGTTATTACACCGATAGCTCCGGTTAAAGGTCAAGGTCTATAATCTACTAAATGATATGGATGGTTATGGTTGGTTGTCATTAATTAATTTCACTAGAATAAAGAGTACTTAAAATAGTAATAACATAAGATTGAATGATTGCTACAGCAGATTCTAAAATTAATAAAAGAATTTGAATGATAATTAAAATAATTAATAAATAATTAGGTATATTTGTTCCCGTATTACTTAATAAAGTTAATAATAAATGACCGGCAATTATATTAGCTGTAAGTCGAACAGCTAAAGTTCCAGGACGAATAATATTTCTAATTGTTTCAATTAAAACTATAAAAGGTATTAATACAGTTGGGGTTCCTTGTGGAATTATGTGAATAAATATATGTTGGGTATTATTAATTCACCCATAAATTATAAATCTTAATCATAAAGTTAATGCTAAAGATAGGGAGATATTTAAATGACTAGTACTTGTAAAAATATAAGGGAATAATCCTAAAAAATTATTAAATAAAATAAAAAAGAATAATGAGATAAAAATAAAAGTTGATCCTTTATATCTATTATTACCTAATAAAGTTTTAAATTCTTCATTTAATTTTGAAGAGATGAAATTTCAAAAAATAAAATGACGATTTGGGATTAATCAAAAAGAATATGGGATAAATATTAAACCAATAAAAGTTCTTATTCAGTTAATTGATAAATTAAAAATGTTAGTGGAGGGATCAAAAATTGAAAATAAATTATTTATCATTTTCAATAAAAGTTATTTTTTAATTTTTTATTTTTATTAATATATTTATTTTTATAATTAAAAATAAAATAATTTATAATATTAAAAATAATAAAAATTCTAATAAAAAAAATTAATGAAAAAATTCAATTAATAGGTATTATTTGTGGGATAAAAGAATATTACTAAGGTAATAATTTAAATTTGACATATTTATGTTATAAGTTAACTAATTCTTTCATTAGAAGTAGTTGCTAATTTACTATGAAATGGTTTAAGAGACCAGTACTTGCTTTCAGTCATCTAATGATGAATAATTATTAATTCAATTAATAAAATTTTTAATAGAAATTCTTTCAATTACAATAGGTATAAAACTATGGTTTGCCCCACAAATTTCTGAACATTGACCATAAAATAATCCTGGTCGATTAATAAAAAATCTTGTTTGGTTTAGACGACCAGGATTTGCATCAACTTTTACTCTTAAAGATGGGATAGTTCACGAATGAATAACATCTGTAGCTGTAATTAAAATACGAATTTGATTATTTATAGGTAAAATAATTCGATTATCAACATCTAATAGGCGAAAATTATTTAAATTATTATTATTATTATTTGGTTGAATTATGTAAGAATCAAATTCAACATTATTAAAATCTGAGTACTCATATCTTCAATATCATTGATGTCCGATTGATTTTAAGGTAATTAATGGGCTATTAAGTTCATCTAATAAATATAAAAGCCGTAAAGAAGGTAAAGCAATAAAAATAAGAGTAATTGCTGGTAAAATAGTTCAAATTAATTCAATTATTTGTTCTTCTAGTAAAAATCGATTAATATATTTATTAAAAAATAAATTAATTATTAAATATGAAACTAAAATTGTGATTATAATTAAAATAATTAAAGTATGATCATGAAAAAAAATGATTTGTTCTATTAATGGGGAAGCTCTATTTTGATAGTTAAAGTTAGATCATGTTGCCATATTCTAAAAAAAGGATAATCCTTTATAAATGGGGTTTAAATCCATTACATATAATCTGTCATATTAGAAGTTACTTAAAATAGGTAATTCATTATACGAATGTTCAGCTGGGGGTAAATTTTGATATCATTCAATAGATGATGATATGTTTAATGAAAAAATAATTAAATTTTTATTAATTATAGATTCTCATACAATAAGTATTATTATAATTATTGAAAAAAGAGAGATATAAGAGCCTAAAGAAGAAATAATATTTCATGAAATAAAACTATCAGGATAATCTGAATAACGACGAGGTATTCCAGCTAACCCTAAAAAATGTTGAGGAAAAAAAGTTAGATTAACCCCAATAAATATTGAAATAAATTGAATTTTTAATAAGAGGGGATTTATAGATAATCCTGTAAATAAAGGATATCAATGAATAAATCCTCCAAAAATAGCAAATACAGCTCCCATAGATAAAACATAATGGAAATGAGCTACAACATAATAAGTATCGTGAAGAGTGATATCAATAGAAGAATTAGCTAAAACAACTCCTGTTAAACCTCCTACTGTAAATAAAAAAATAAACCCCAATCTTCATAATATTGATGGACTATAGTTAATTTGAGTTCCATGAAGAGTAGCTAATCAACTAAAAATTTTAATTCCTGTTGGAACAGCAATAATTATAGTAGCTGATGTAAAATAAGCTCGTGTGTCAATATCTATACCTACTGTAAATATATGGTGAGCTCAAACAATGAACCCAAGAAGACCAATTGCTATTATTGCATAAATTATTCCTAAATAACCGAAAGTTTCTTTTTTACCTCTTTCTTGGGAAATTATATGGGAAATTATACCAAATCCAGGTAAAATTAAAATGTAAACTTCAGGATGACCAAAAAATCAAAATAAATGTTGGTAAAGAATTGGATCACCACCTCCAGCAGGGTCAAAAAATGATGTATTTAAATTACGATCGGTTAAAAGTATAGTAATAGCTCCAGCTAATACAGGTAAAGATAATAATAATAAAAGAGCTGTAATACCAACAGATCAAACAAATAAGGGTATTTGGTCAAAAGATATATTATTAATTCGTATATTAATAATAGTTGTAATAAAGTTAATTGCTCCTAAAATTGATGAAATACCAGCTAAATGTAAGGAAAAAATAGCTAAATCAACAGAAGATCCTCTATGAGCAATATTAGATGAAAGTGGGGGATAAACTGTTCATCCTGTTCCTGCTCCATTTTCGACAATTCTTCTTGAAATTAATAAAATTAATGACGGGGGTAAAAGTCAAAATCTTATGTTATTTATTCGTGGGAAAGCTATATCTGGGGCTCCTAATATAAGGGGTACTAATCAATTTCCAAATCCTCCAATTATAATAGGTATTACTATAAAAAAAATTATGATAAAAGCATGAGCAGTTACAATAGTATTATAGATTTGATCATCGCCAATTAATGAACCTGGGTTTCCTAATTCAGTTCGAATTAATAAACTTAAAGAAGTTCCTACTATCCCTGCTCAAATTCCAAAAATAAAGTATAAAGTTCCAATATCTTTATGATTTGTAGAAAAAAGTCATTTTCGCGTAATAAAATGGCTGAGATATAGGCGATAAATTGTAAATTTATTAACGAGAATTAATCTCTTTTATTATAAAGTCTTATATTCAAATTAATGATATAAAATTGCAAATTTTATGGTGTAAATAATACTAAGGCTTAAAGAAATTTCTTTATAAATAATTTTGAAGATTATTAGTTTATAATTAACTTAAAACCTTAAAAAAAAAAAGTTCTAATAATTATACCTAATAAGGAAATAAAGTTAAAAAAATAAATTAAAATTAATAAATTATTTTTAATATAAATTTTAAATCATTTTAATTTAAAAGAGAAAAATAATAAGGAAGAATAAATAATTCGAAAGTAAACTGATAATAAAATTAAACTTGATATAATAAAAATAAAAGAAATAATAAAAAAATTATTATTTAATAAATAACTAATAACAAGTCATTTAGGGAAAAATCCTAAAAAGGGAGGTAAACCTCCTAATGAAAGAAAATTAATTATAATTGAAATTTTAATTAAAAAATTTATATTGAAAAAAAATAATTGATTAATAAAAAAAGTATTAAGAATATAAAATAAAAAACATATAATAAATGTAAAAATTGAGTAAAAAATAAAATAAATTATTCATAGGTTTTCACTAATAATAATAGAAGAAATTATTCAACCTAAATTATTGATTGAAGAAAAAGCTATCAATTTACGTAATGATGTTTGATTAAATCTACCAACAACACCAATTAAAACATTAAAAATTATAGTAAAATATAAAAAATTTAAGTTAAAATAATAAGATAATAAAATTATAGGTCTAATTTTTTGTCATGTTATTAAAATAAGACAATTGAATCAAGAAAGACCTTCTATTACATTCGGGAATCAAAAATGGAATGGAATTGAACCTATTTTTATTAATAAGGAGGAATTAATAATTAAGGAAAAAATATTATTAAAAAAAAAATTTTTTATTAGGAATAATCTTAATAAAATTGAGAATAAAAAATTAATTGAAGCAATTGATTGAATAAGGAAATATTTTAATGAAGCTTCTGAATTTAAAAGATTTTGGGGGGTGGTAATAAGGGGGATAAATCTTAATAAATTAATTTCTAAGCCAATTCAACATCCTAATCATGAATTAGAAGAAATAGAAATTAATGTTCTAAAAAACAAAATAAATAAAAAAAATATTTTATTAGAGTTAGATAATAAAAGAATAAAAAATAAGAATTAAAATATTCTAAAATGAAATTAATTCACATCAAAAAATTATATTTTAGTGTAAGATGCACAATAATTTTTGAAGTTATTAGGTATAGTTTAATTCTATAAAATATAATAAAGGTAATAAAATTTACATAATTTATCCTATCAGAATAATCCTTTAATCAGGCACTTTATTGAATTTTTAAAAAAAAGGATTTTCTTTATATTTGAGGTATGAACCCAAAAGCTTTATTTAGCTTATTTTTAA